GAAAGGGATGATCCATGAATATTGATATGTATGTTCCATAAAATAAAAAACCCTTTTTATTTTATTCTTAAATTTTTTATTTCTTATTTACTGGTTTGTATATATATATATTTTTTTTTCAAAAGGGACAAAAAAAAGTACGCAATTTCAAACCGAAATATAAATTTTTTTCATTAGTATAATCCTTCATAAAACTTTGAAAATAAATATATATATTCAAATCAAAAAATTAGAAGTTATTAAATAATATTACTAAGCTATTGCCAAAAAAAATTATTTGTCTTTTTTTATTACTACTAAATAAAATTGTGATTTTCTACAGATATAGAAAAAGTTAATTATAATTCCGTATTACAATAATTTATATACATATATTAAGAATAGAACAAAGATTTACACGACAAAAAAATACTTAATATTTATTATTTATTATATAAATATAAGAAAAAAACTTTATATCTTTATATAAAAATTTTATTTGAGTTTGATAATTTAGAATTATTAAGGAATTAATTTTAATTTTGGAATTTAGTGACTGTCTTCCAGTACACTAAGTGATCTTTTTTTTTGCAAGAAAGATTATTATAATTTCAAAATTTTATTGATAATATAATCTATCAGTAGAGATTAATTAAATGAGAACTCTCGTACGGATTTCAAACGTTAAATAAAATAAAATTATAATAACCAAAATTTATAAAAAAAGTAAAAAACCGTTGGGTTTTAAACTTTTGAATGTTTTTTTTGTTTTTAAAATAATATATAATAAAATTTTAAAGAAAAAACTCAATATCAATATGGAGTACGAACGAATAGCATAATAAATGTCTTTGACATCCAATTATACCACTGAAAAACTTTTTTTTTCATTTTTGAATGGCAGTTCCAAAAAAACGTACTTCTATCTCGAAAAAGCGTATTCGTAAAAAAATTTGGAAAAGGAAGGGATATTGGACATCGTTGAAAGCTTTTTCGTTAGGTAAATCACTTTCTACAGGTAATTCAAAAAGTTTTTTTGTACAACAAAATAAATAAAAAACACTATAATAATTAGAATTATCCTAACAAAAAAACTAATTTTTTAGAAAAAAAAATAATTAGGAACCAAAAGAGGAACAAAAAGACAATATATAGATAAAAAGAAAGGTTAACATTTTTTTTTCAAACAAGGGATTCTTATTTTCCCCATCACTAACTTGATGCAATAATAAAAAAAGATCTTGTATTTCCTCGTTAATAGGAAATACAAGATCTTTAAGCGAAATCAATAGGTTCTTAAAATTAATTAATTCTTAAGTGAAAAACTTTTAACTTTATACCTTTAGGAATTATTATATATCTGAATTGTTATATTCTTTACTTGGAATCAAATTGATAAAAGCATCTATCCATAACAAGTGAATATTAGATAATAATAATTTCTAAGTGATCAAAAAATCTTATGTTTGTACTGTTTGTACAGTATAAAACGATGTAGCAAAACAGATGGTTTGATAATTATTTTTGTTATCTTGAACAATTAGGCAAATTTTATTTTATTTAAAATTTATAAGTATTTTGGCGAAGTTTTAATTTTTAGAAAAAGAATTTTTTTTATTCTATAAAAAAAAGAAAGTACAAACTCAGGTAAAAAAAAAAAAGATCTTAATTGAATTAAAACCCCAAAAACCTATTTAAACAGGTTTTTATTCATGAAATTAATTGTAAATTCCATTGAATTGGCCTCTTTATTTATATTTTAATCTCGACGATTGAATAAAAACTTGTTAGTATTGTTTTGAACAAGTTGCCGCTATGGTGAAATTGGTAGACACGCTGCTCTTAGGAAGCAGTGCTATAGCATCTCGGTTCGAGTCCGAGTAGCGGCATAAGATCTTATAAAAGAGATATTATATTATAAGTTTTATAATCAAACTAATACCCGACTTTTTAGAAAATCGGGTAAAACCTAGTATTAATTTATTAATTTTTAACATATTTTTTATGATTTTTTCAATTTTAGAGCATATATTAACTCATATATCTTTTTCGGTCGTTTCTATTGTACTGACAATTTATTTTTTAACTTTATTAGTTAATTTAGATGAAATCATAGGATTTTTTGATTCATCAGATAAAGGAATCGTAATTACGTTTTTTGGTATCACAGGATTATTATTCACTCGTTGGATTTATTCAGGACATTTTCCATTAAGTAATTTATATGAATCATTAATTTTTCTTTCATGGGCTTTTTCAATTATTCATATTGTTTCCTATTTTAATAAAATTAAAAAAAATCACCTAAACGCAATAACTGCGCCAAGTGCTATTTTTATTCAGGGTTTTGCTACTTCAGGTCTTTTAAACAAAATGCCTCAGTCTGCAATATTAGTACCAGCTCTCCAGTCCCAATGGTTAATGATGCACGTAAGTATGATGATATTAGGCTATGGCGCTATGTTATGCGGATCATTATTATCAATAGCTCTTCTAGTCATTACATTTCGCAAAGTTGGCCCTACTTTTTGGAAAAAGAATATAAAAGAAAATAATTTCTTAAATGAATTATTTTCTTTTGATGTACTTTACGACATAAATGAAATAAATTCTATTTTACTACAACAAAACATTAATTTTAGTTTTTCTCGAAATTATTATAGGTATCAATTGATTGAACAATTAGATTTTTGGAGTTTTCGTATTATTAGTCTTGGATTTATTTTTTTAACCGTCGGCATTCTTTCAGGAGCTGTATGGGCTAATGAGACGTGGGGTTCATATTGGAATTGGGATCCAAAAGAAACTTGGGCGTTTATTACTTGGACCATATTCGCAATTTATTTACATATTAAAACAAATAGGAATGTTCGGGGTATAAATTCTGCAATTGTGGCTTCTATAGGCTTTCTTTTAATTTGGATATGCTATTTTGGCGTCAATCTTTTAGGAATTGGTTTACATAGTTATGGTTCATTTACATCGAATTAAATAAAACATTAACCAAAAAATAAAGGAATCCAAATAAAAAAGAATAGCATCTATATATAACTTCATATAAGTTAAGAAATCTAATTTAGTTTTAGTAGTAAATAATCAAGAACCTTTTGAATCAAGTAGTACAATGATTCAAAAGGTTCTCATAATACAAAGACCAAAGACTTCTGATTACAATTCAATTTAATGCTTTTTTTTATTTCCTGAAAACTAGCCATAAAAATAATTAGATAAAATGGATTCGACCTTGTCACTTGCTAATGAGAGCACAAAATCAGGATAAATCCCAATACCTATTATTGGTAGAAGAATAGAGATTGAAAGAAATAACTCTCGGGGTCCAGAATCAAAAAAAGAAAAGTTTTTGACATTAATTAACTTGTATCCATAGAACATTTGGCGTGACATAGATAATAAATATATAGGAGTTAATATCATTCCAATTGCCATTACAAAAATAATTAAAATTTTTGAAATTAATAAATATTTTTGGCTGGTAATTATTCCAAAAAAAACGATTAATTCTGCAACAAAACCACTCATGCCCGGTAATGCAAGGGAAGCCATCGATAAGATAGTAAACATTGTAAATATCTTTGTAATGGAGATAGCCATTCCACCCATTTCATCAAGATAAACAAGCCGAATTCTATCATAACTAGTTCCTGCCAAGAAAAAAAGTGCAGCGCCAATAAATCCATGAGAGATTATTTGTAAAATAGCTCCATTAAGTCCAGGGTCCGTTATAGAACCAATACCTATAATTATAAAACCCATATGAGATACAGAAGAATAGGCTATTCTCTTTTTTAAATTACGTTGACCAGGAGATGTTGAAGCTGCATAAATTATTTGGATTGTACCGACTACCATCAACCAAGGAGAAAACATAGCATGAGCGTGAGGTAATAATTCCATATTGATTCGAACCAACCCATATGCTCCCATTTTTAATAAGATTCCAGCGAGAAGCATACAGGTACTGTAATGTGCCTCGCCGTGGGTGTCAGGTAACCAAGTATGTAAAGGTATAATCGGTAATTTGACGGCAAAAGCAATAAGAAATCCAATATAAAATAGTATTTCGAGTGTGACAGGATAGGATTGATTAGCTAATAGTTCTAAATTTAATGTTGGTTCGTTCGAACCATATAAACTTATACCTAAAACTCCTATTAATAAAAAAATAGAACTTCCTGCAGTGTATAAAATAAATTTTGTAGCTGAATACAGACGTTTCTTTCCACCCCACATGGATAAAAGTAGATAAACGGGAATTAATTCTAATTCCCACATGATGAAAAAAAGTAAAAGATCCCTAGAAGAAAATGATCCTATTTGACCGCTGTACATTGCTAACATCAGGAAATGAAATAATCGGGAATCCCGAGTAACAGGAAAAGCCGCTAACGTAGCTAAAGTAGTAATAAATCCCGTCAGTAAAATTGTTCCTATAGAAAGTCCATCTATTCCCATTCTCCAGTAAAAATCAAAAAAATTTATCCATTTATAATCTTCGGACAGTTGAATTAATGGATCGTCCATTTTATAATTATAACAAAAAGCGTAGGTCGTTAGAAGAAGTTCTAATATACAAATGCATATAGTATACCATTTATTTACTTTATTTCCCCTATGCGGGAGAAATAACATTAACGAACCAGCAGATATTGGAAAAACAACAATTATTGTTAACCAAGGAAAATCATTCGTGGTAAAGACAAGATACACCAGGTCCAAAGAACGCGTACTCAAAAAATATATATAAATAAAAAAATATAATTTAACTTTTTTGAGTACGAGTACTTGTCAATAAAAAAAAATAAAATTTATTCCAAATTTATTCAAATGAGGTTTTCGGTAACGTATCAATAAGCTAGACCCATGCTTCGAGTTGTTTCATGCCATAAATAAACTCGAACGCTCAAAAAATCCGTCGGACAGGCAGATTCACATCTCTTACAACCAACACAGTCCTCGGTTCTTGGAGCGGAAGCTATTTGCTTAGCTTTACATCCATCCCAAGGTATCATTTCTAATACGTCTGTAGGGCATGCTCGGACACATTGAGTACATCCTATACAGGTATCATAAATTTTTACTGAATGTGACATAGGATCTATAGTTTTTTGAATGTCATAAATTTTCAATCTAGTAAACTTCTAACTGAATGATATATTAAAATACTAGATGAAGCAATGATTTCCTTTAATATAATTTTTGTAATGAATTCTGGCTCAATTGATTAAAAAAAGGGGCTAAAATACTTTGATTTCTTATATTTTCACAAATATAATCTAGTAAGTCATAACCTATTATATATATGCAAATTAAAATCTATAATTTTTTTATTTATGCTACTTATTTAATAAGGTCGATTGGTTGATGCGAGTTGATTTTCTGTTACGATAAATTGACGAAACTATAGCTAATCCAATAGCTGCTTCAGCGGCTGCAATTGCTATAATAAAAATGCAGAAAATATCCCCTTTTAGTTGGGAATTATCAAAAAAATCAGAAAATGTCACGAAATTCATATTAACTGCATTGAGTATAAGTTCAAGACACATAAGAGCCCTAACCATATTTCGACTCGTGATCAATCCATAAAGACCAATAAAAAATAAATAGGCACTCAAAACAAGTACATGTTCGAGTATCATTCAGCAACTCCTTATCAATTTTGATTCATTTCAATATGAACAATAATTCACCGGATTCAATCAACTAGAATATAACAAAAAAGTACGAATAAAAAATATATTTAGGTCAAATTTTGGTTAAAAAAAATATTTTAAATATATATATATATTTAAAATATTAAGTATAGTATTCAATCAAATTTAATTGAATGAACAAAAAAAATATCATAACATACATAAAGTTTTCTTTAGTCTTTACTAATTGAACGTTTTTTATTGACGAGCCACCGAAATTGCACCTATCAGAGCAACTAAAAGAATTATTGAAATGAGTTCAAATGGAAGAAAAAAATCTGTTGATAAATGAATTCCTATTTGTTGACTATTACTTATTAAATCTTGCTCTAGAATCTGGTTTAATCTTGTAGTCCAAACAACCCCGTACCATGACGTATCGAGAATTGTAGAAATTAATGAAAAAAGAATAGTTGTACAAACCAACGAAGTAATCCCATTCCCGACGGTCCACAGATTGAAATTTGTGTAATATTCTGAATCATTCATGAACATCACAGCAAATATGATTAAAACATTTATGGCCCCCACGTAAATAAGGAGTTGTGCAGCAGCTACAAAATGGGAATTTGATAGAATATACAATAAAGATATACAAACAAGAACAAATCCTAAGGAAAAGGCCGAAAATATTGGGTTGGGAAGTAATACCACTCCCAGACCTCCTACTAGAATACCGGATCCCAGAAAAACTAAAAGAAAATCATGTATTGGTCCAGGCAAATCCATTATATTATTAAAATAAGAAAAAAATCGAAACCCTTTTCATGACCTTATTAATTTAACCGGGGAATTTGTTTTTAATATGTTTATAATAGAGTGAAATTAGAATCTAATGGATATGAATTTATGTAGATACAATTATTAGACAGTTTCGCTTTTTTATGCTAAAGTGTTCAACCTATCTGTTTAAATAAAGTAATTACGAATTTATTATATTAAAAGAATGAGCCTTAATACTTAAGATTATTATATAAATATAATACAAGTTTTTAATTAAATTATTTATATACTTCAAAAAATTTGAATTCTTTTTTTAATAAACTTAATGGGTTTACCCTTTTTTTGTTTGAGGTGAATTTAAAATTGTTCGAATAGTGTAATCGTCAATTACTGACATTGGTAAACGACCCAAAGCTATTTGATTATAATTCAATTCGTGACGATCATAAGTTGAAAATTCATATTCTTCGGTCATTGACAAACAATTTGTTGGACAATATTCAACACAATTACCGCAAAATATACAAATTCCAAAATCAATACTGTAATTAAGCAATCGTTTTTTTTTTATATTCGTTTCCAATTTCCAATCAACAATAGGTAGATCTATAGGACATACTCGAACACATACTTCACAAGCAATGCATTTATCAAATTCAAAATGTATTCGCCCGCGGAAACGTTCCGAGGTTATTAATTTTTCATAGGGATATTGAATAGTTACAGGTAAACGATTTGTGTGGGATAAGGTAATCATGAAACCTTGACCAATATACCTTGCAGCTCGTAGGGTTTGTTGACCATAATTCATGAACCCGGTTATCATAGGAAGCATATTGTAATTATCTATAAATAATTTGATCTTTGTTTCTTTCTCTTGTTTAAAACAAGTAATGAATATATTGGATTCATTTTCAATTTATAGTGAAAAGAGTTGGAAAGAAGTTGTTAATAATAGATTACCAAGGGAAATAGGTAAAAGAAATTTCCATCCAAGATTTAGTAGTTGATCCATTCTTAGCCTAGGTAAAGTCCATCTTGTTGCGATAGAAATGAACAAGAACAAATATGTTTTAGCTAATGTAATAAAGATACCTATTGTTGTTCCAAAAGTTTGATCCCTCTCAAATAGCTCCAGAATAGATATATACGGAATATAAATATTCCAACCGCCTAAGTATAGAACTGTCACAAATAATGAGGAAATTAATAGATTTAGATAAGAAGCAACGTAAAATAAACCAAATTTGATACCTGAATATTCAGTTTGATAACCTGCTATTAATTCTTCTTCCGCTTCTGGTAAATCAAACGGTAATCTCTCGCATTCTGCTAGGGAAGAAATTAAAAAAATGATAAAACCTATAGGTTGACGCCACAAATTCCATCCCCAAAAACCATATTTTGATTGTGCCTCAACTATATCAACTGTACTTAAACTGTTAGATAATCCTAGTCGGTGATAACATTACTATTCTCACCGCTATTACAAAACCGTACATGAGGTCTTCGCCTCATACGGCTCCTCGGGTGCCAGAAATAAATCTAAGGACCAGATTAGTATTATTTAGATGAATATGATGTGTTCTAAAATAGATTAAATATAAATATATCTGGGGTCCCGAATTATACCAACGGAATTCTGTCTGCTCAAATTCTAAGAATAAAAAAAAGCGCTTCGGAATTCATCTCATCTTTTACAAATTTTAATTTATATTTGTTGAGTCATAACTTAATCCTTTAATAAAAAACTCCTTGTAAAAATAAAAAAAGGTATTTCAGCCCATCGTGGTTTTCAATTACGAAAAAGAATTAGACATCCTATTAGTTTATTATTCATGACAGAAATTCTATTTTCTTTTCGAAATATATGAAAAAACTATCCTTGTTTCGTTCCTATTCTTCTTTCCTTTTTTATAAAAAAGTTGGTGGACTTAAAAAATAAAAGATTATTTCGTTTCTGATAGTCATTACATTTATCGGTGGATAGAAGCATACTCTGAATCGGAATCTTGGGGAGTACTGTACTGATCATTTCTACTAAATTTCAAGCCCCAATTAATCTTCTTTTTTTGTTATCTTATGGTATGCATAAATATCCTTTGCAATTTGTTTAATCTCTATTACAAATTCTTTGTGTATTTTGGTGTTTCTAACCATCCACTCACTTTTACCTAATTGCCGCTCACTTTGTAATACATGTATGTTAATCTATATAACTGATAGTGAAAACGCCATACGGTTAATATTTTGAACCCGCTTCAAGCCAGGATGACTAAATCAACCAACCTTGGGGTAAAGTGATTATTACGATTATGTTTATTTCTGTTTAACCTTTGTACATAGGAAACGAGACTCAAATTTTTTTACTGCTAATTTCTGAGCAGTTTTTTTCACTCATATATAACTATCAAATTCCTTTTATTAAGATTAACCCAAAAATAAATATATATATTCCGTTTTTAACTTATTCGTCTAGAAGAAACGTAATAGTAAAAATGTTTATATTTCAACGAACCGCACGTAGAGATATTGATAAAACACATAGAGTTAATGGTATTTCATAACTAATCGATTGGGCAGCAGCTCGCAGACCACCTAAAAAAGAATATTTATTATTTGATCCATATCCTGACATAAGAAGTCCAATAGGAGCAATACTTGAGATGGCAATCCATAAAAAAATATCGATATTGAGATCCGCTAAAACAAGGTGATTGCTAAAGGGAATTACTGAATAACTTAGTAAAATTGAGATAACTGCTATCGACGGTCCAATACTAAATAAAGGGCTATTTCCTCTAGCTGGACGAAGATCTTCTTTAAAAAGTAGTTTTGTCCCGTCGGCTAGGGCTTGAAGAATTCCCAACGGGCCAGCGTATTCAGGTCCAATACGTTGTTGTATCCCTGCAGATATTTCTCTTTCTAACCACACAATTACTAGTACACCTGTTATGATTCCCAATACAAGAGAAAATATAGGGACAAACATCCATATTAGTCCGTAGACCTCTTTTAAAGATTCCAATCTAACAAAAGAATTTATAGTTTGTACTTCTGTTGCATAAATTATCATTTTAACGATCAACTTCTCCCATAATTATATCTATGCTACCGAGTATCGTCATAATATCAGCCAATTTCATTCTTTTAACTAGTTCAGGAAGAATTTGCAAATTAATAAAACCCGGTGGTCTTATTTTACATCTCCAAGGAAAACCACTTTGATCTCCTATGAGAAAAATTCCCAACTCCCCCTTTGGGGCTTCAACTCTTACATAAAGTTCTTGTTTCGATAATTCAAAAGTAGGAGAAGGTTTTTTACTAATGAATCGATATTCAAAATCATTCCATTCTGGATTCCTTTTTTTATCAAAGCCTCTGCTTTCTAAATTCTCATAGGGACCTCCCGGAAGTCCTTCCAGAGCCTGTTGAATAATTTTTATGGATTCTGTCATTTCGCTAAGTCGTACTAAATAACGAGCTAATGAATCCCCTTGTTTTTGCCATTGAATTTCCCATTCAAATTCATCGTAAGACTCATAACGATCAACTTTACGAAGATCCCATGGTATTCCGGATGCGCGTAGCATTGGTCCGGATAAACCCCAATTTATTGCTTCTTCCCCACCAATAATCCCAACTCCTTCAACCCGTTCTAAAAAAATAGGATTTCGTGTAATCAGTTTTTGATATTCAACAACCTCGGTTAAAAAATAATCACAAAAATCCAAGCATTTATCTATCCAACCATAAGGTAAATCAGCCGTAATTCCTCCAATACGAAAAAAATTATGCATCATTCTCATACCGGTGGCAGATTCGAATAGATCATATATAAATTCGCGTTCTCTGAAAATATAGAAAAAAGGAGTCTGTGCACCAATATCTGCCATAAAAGGGCCGAGCCATAACAGATGAGAAGCTATACGACTCAATTCCAGCATAATTACTCTGATATAGCTAGCCCTTTTAGGAACTTGAATATTTCCCAATTGTTCTGGTCCATTTACTGTTATTGCTTCTGTAAACATAGTAGCTAAATAATCCCATCGCGTTACATAAGGTAAATATTGTATAATTGCCCGGTTTTCTGCAATTTTTTCCATTCCCCTGTGTAAATAACCCAATATGGGTTCACAGTCAACAACATCCTCGCCATCTAGAGTAACAATTAAGCGAAGAACACCATGCATGGATGGGTGGTGAGGTCCCATATTGACTATCATAAGATCTTTTCCTGTAACAGGTCTCTTCATAAGTTTTTCCTTGATTCGTTCTAGCATGAATTATATTGCTGAAAAATAAGTTTATGAAAAAATTAAATATCTAAAAAATTAATTAATTCACAATTTTGTAATTTAACGAGTTTTTAATTCCCGAATATTCAACTGATTAATTAATTCTTTATAACGTACTCTATTTTTTTTTGACAAATAAGCCAGCAGTCGTTGACGTTTTCCCAGAATTTTTCGTAGACCCCTCTGAGATAAATAATCTTTTCTGTGCAATTCCAAATGTGAAGTAAGTCTTCGTATCTTATTAGTGAAACTGAATACTTGAAATTCAACGGATCCCCTGCTTTCTTCTTTTTTTTCTTGAAATGAAATGAATGTATTTTTTATCATAAAAAGAAATCCTTCCCTTTTTTATATGAATTGAAAGATATGAGTTTTACTGATCAGTAATAATAGTGGTATTTTTTTTGTACAAGGATCTGAATTTAATTAGCAACTTATTATTCTTAATTTTATTAAAAAGTATAAATTTAGATCTAAAAAGTAGGATTCTTTTAATTTATTTATGTATCTGTTCTGATTGGTATCTACGTCATTGATTAAATTAATCTCATGTATAAAGATTGAATTTAAAACAATCCCTTATATTTGTGCATACAGTTGTTTTCATATACCGTAACTTAGTATATTATATTTATAGTAAAAATTTATAGTAAAAAGGATCTATCATTAATGAATTTTAAATCGTGTATACATATGTATTCTTATCATACTGAAACGATTTCCATTAGTAGTATTAAACCAATAGCGATTCATACAAGCTAAATCTTCTAATCTAAAGTTGGGCCAAAGAAAGGATTTTAATTTAATGAGGTTTTTTTTATCCTTATAAAGATCTTTCTTTTTATGCAAAACTGTGGTCCAGTTTTGAATATTCTTATCAAATCTTGAATTTATATTCCTCGTATTTTTTTTTTTTAAGTTGAAACAAATTAGAATTCGAAATTCTCTACGTCGTTTAGGGGATAGAATGTTTTCCGGAACAAAGAAATCATATATATATATATTTTTTTTTACAGTTTTGTTTTGATATTTTGTAATGGATTTTTCAAATTTTTTTTTGTATCTTTGACTTTTTTTTTTTTTATTTTTATGAACCAATGAAATATCTATGGTTCTATATATCATAAGTTGTCCATCGTTTTTTACAGACAAACGTACAGGTTCAATAATAAAAATTCCTTTTTTCATTAATTTTGCAAAAGTTAAATTCTTCTCAATCATTAGAATGTCTAGACTCATCTCCCCTCTTTCAATAGAAGATATCGCTATATCGTTTGGATTTTTTAGTCTAACCAAAAGACAGTATACTTTTACATTATTGAGAATTTTTTGATTAAAAAAACAATTACATCGCAATTGAAAACGCGAATACCTTGTGAGAAATAAATTGAGTTCCGCTTCTGTATTGCTTTTGTATTGTTTTTTATTTTTACGTTTTTTTATCTTGGATTCCGCATAATTTTCTTCAATATTTTTTTCTTGGTTTGATATAGCTGGTTCAGGATTTCTTTTTTTTTCTTTATCTGATTCAAGCTCTCCTTGACCCGCCGATTCTTTTTCTTCTTTATTTAGATTATAAAATCGAGGGTATTTTTTTTCATTTGATCGTATAAAACCTTTTTTCTTTCCAGTGATCTTTTTATTAACATTTTTTTTTTCATTAAAATTGAAAAGAAGTAATTTAATTGGTATCACCCAAGGTTTCTTTTTATATGTACTAGAAAAAAATAAAAATTCTGGAAAGAAAAAAAATTCAAAATTTGTTATACGACGATTTATTATTTCTTCATTCATTCCCATCCAATCAAAAAAGTTTCTTTTTTTATTGGCAAGACCCGTCTTAGTTATTTTATCAACTCTTTGATAATTCTGAACTTTAGTCTTAATATATTTTTTTTTACTCTTGGTATCAATCCAGGGCTCAATATTTAATTTTTTTCTAAACCAAAAGTTTAGAATTCTACAATCCAAATATTTTCTATGCCGGATGTCCCCCATACCCCGAATATTATATTTTTCTAGAAAATAAGAGATTAAACAATTATCTAGAGTAATACCTATAGACACGTCAAAAAAATTTTTTTCTGTAGAATGAATAGATTTGTAGCAAAAAAGATTATATATAGAATCTTTTTTTAAATTGTGTTTTGGATTTAATAACGAGTCGGCTTCAAAAAAATTTTGTTTTTTGTAATTATCAACTTTGTTTTTTTCATATGAATCCTCTTTGGTTAAACTTGGCTTTATAACTAGCGAGTCTTCGTTTATTTTCTTTTTCCATTTTTGGGTTACTAATCTAGTCCACGCAACCTGAGGTAAATTGTATTGATAATGACTTCGTAACCAGTTTTTCCATGGATTTACTTCGGAATTTAAAAGTGTTTTATCTTTTAATTCATAATGAAAGATTCCTTGTTCTTGAAAAAAATACTTTATTTGATTCTTAACAAAAAAGGATGTTATGCATATGTTATATTCAAGAACAGCCTTTAATTTCGAAAAGTTACTAACTTGAATTTTTGATAATTTGTAAAATACATATGCTTGTGATAAAGAACGTAGGTCATAACTAAAAAATTTTTTTTTTGATATTAAATTTTTTATAGTCGAAATAAAATAAATGGTATTTTTTTTTTTTAATTTTTCTCCAGTTTCCTCATTCTTGTAAATATATTTATCAATAATTGTTTTTGTTGATTCAAAAAAAAGTTGTGTAGTAATTCTTGGAATATTAATGATACCTAGAAAAATAGCTATAGACAGTTGTTCAATGTAAAATTTAAAAAAAAAAACATATTTACGAATTAATCGGATATTTTGTCTTTTGAATGTCTGCCAAAATTTTTTTGATGACTTAATTATTTTATAACCATAACGCGATTTGTTACAACTATTTGTTAGGTTTTGTTTTTCTTTTGAAATTCCTTCTATTTTATTTCTGATTGTCTTTATTCTATCAATCAAAAAATTTTTGTTTTTTTCGCTGAGTGAAGAATTTATCCACTCCGTGGATTTATTTTGAACAGATAGTTCATGAATCATCTGATTACTCATTATTGAATCTTTTTTAGTTTCATTTAATTCATAAATTTCTCTCAGGCCAAATAATGGAATTAGATTTCGTTTTGAAAGGTCTTTCATTTTTCCTTTTATAAAAAGAAAGTTTTTGATAATCCAGTGTTTAATTTCTTTTGCGACTTTTAGGAAAATTTTTGCTCTTTCTTTGAAAATCCTTAAAACCAGAAAAGACTTAGTTTTGAGTTTTTTTATTCTTTTTTTTAATTCTTTAGAAATAGGTTCAAAAAAAGAGGGATTTTTTTGGGCAGAACCAAACGGTAGTTCGGTTTCCATCCCCCAAACTGTTAAAAAACAAAAATCGTTTTTTTCTACTTTTTCTTTTGTTTTTTTTAGCCGAGCCTTCCGAGATGATTGAAATTTAGATTTATGCCAAGGTTTAAGATAAAAAGGAAATAGGATTTTTATCTGAATACCATCCGTTAACCAGTTTCTTGGAAATTCTGTTTCGGACAGTTGAACCCCATTATAAGTGCATTTAACATGCATTTCACGTTTCCAATCCTTTAAATCCTCGGACCACTCGGGAAATTGAAATAATAACATACGGACGCTATTTTTAATTATTATCAATAAAGGTAATATAATATATTTTCTAAGAATAGATTGAGTTACTAAGAGAGAACCTCTTATTATTTGAGCAAATAGGAAGCTATCCCAAGTTTCTGCAATTTCTATCCGTTTTTTTTCTTCTATTTTTAATTGTTCTTCTTCTTTTTTTTCAATTGTTTTTTTTTTTTTTTTCCACATGAAATTTATAATAATTTTTTTTTTTAGCCCCCATATATCAAACGAAAAAAAAAAAAGTTTATTTATTCTATCAAAAAAAAGGGGGGAATGTACTTTTGCTTGAAAAAACTCCCAAATAACAGTTTTACGCCTTTGGGAACGCATGGATCCTTTAATTATCTCTCGACGAAAATCAGATTGTTGTGAATAACGGATCAAAGCCATTTCATTTTTTTGATCAGAATTTTTATTATCCTTGAGATTAGTATAAATCTTGTTATGCGGCTCTTTATCAGTAAAAACCACTACACGTTTTGCTTTTCTTGAACGAATTCCAGGCTCCATAGGTACATTTTCTTCAGTTTCGCCTTCCAATTCTTCCAACTCACTTTTTAATTTGTATGACCATCTAGGAACTTTTTTCTTAATTTCATGGAAATAAAGTAAATTTTTTATAAGAGTTTGATCGTTGCTATCCG